GTCAAATCAAATAAAAAAGTATTCTTCGCAACCTACACGCCAGTATACTAGTATATTATTAGCGATGGAATACAAGTAATTCCAAATAGCTTGAAGAAAAACAGTATAAACAAAACAAGCAAAAGGCCCTTCATTATTTATTATAATTTTTGACCATACAGAATTGCATCGATCAACAAGAACTTTAGTCTTTTTTTTTCAACTTAATGTTTCGAAATACATGGCTCTAAAAATTCATTTCGGACAATTGAACCTTCTCAAACTGTTTCTTTTTAAGAACCAAAAAGATTTGTGCCAGAATAACAGATGCCAAGAAGAAAAAAAGGCCTTGGACACGCGATGGATCTTGAAGTACTATTTCTGCATCTCCCTGACCAAATCCACCCACATTGGGATTACTCGTTAATGGTTGATCAAGCTTGATGGATTCACCCTCTGAAACAAGAAGTTCTGGTCCCGGAGGTATAATATCAACGACTGAGTGTCCATCCAATGCATCCGCTATGGTTATTTCATACCCCCCTTTTTCTTTACGTATTATTTTGCTTACTATACCCGATGCTGTAGCATTATAGACTGTATTGTTACTCTTGCTCCCATCGGGATAAATCTGACCCCTTCCCCTATTCCCGCCCACGTATATCGGATATTTTAAGAAGTAAACGTCTTTCTTAGTAATGGGGTCCGGAGATAAAATAGGAAAAGTGATTTCACTATATTTCTGACCAGGAACAGGACCTATCACAAGAATATTTTTTTTAGTAGGACGATAACTCTGAAAAGAAAGATTGCCCATCTTTTCTTTCATTTCCGGAGAAATACGATCGGGGGGGGCTAATTCGAATCCCTCAGGTAAAATAAGAACGGCCCCTACATTCAAAGACCCCCTTTTCCCATTAGAAAGAACTTGTTTCAGTTGAATATCATAAGGAATTCTAACAACTGCTTCAAATACAGTATCAGGAAGTACGGCTTGTGGAACCTCAATATCCACGGGCTTATTAGCTAAATGACAATTGGCGCATACAATACGCCCAGTCGCTTCTCGTGGATTTTCATAACTCTGTTGTGCAAAAATGGGATATGCATGTGAAATAGATGTCCAAGTTATTACATATATAAATATAATGATCGATACGGAAATGGATCGAGTCATCTGTTCCTTTATCCAAGAAAAGATATTTCTATTTTGCATGGTCCAATCATTGATCCCGAAAATTTCTACAATAAATTGGGTAGGTTGCTAGTAGAGTTCCCTATCCACGATTCTGCTATTTTACTGGAATCCAGGAGGAATTTCCTAGATGGATAGAAACATAAAGAATGAGTAAGATTAAAAAGGTTTGTTTATGTACGAAGTAAAAAACATTATGATTAGATTCATATCAGTGGATCATTCTTTAGTCATTCATTGAATGATAAATCACTACAAGTGACGGAGATACACGATTTAAATAACGGAAGATCCAATATTTTAAAATTGTATCTAGAATGACTGGAAAGGTGGAAACAAGACCAGATATAATCTGATTATTATGAGAAAATCCAAAATCCTTGTATATAGAACTAATAATTAGTTCCCAACCGTGAGGCGAGTGGAATCCGATACATAAATCAGTTAATAAAAGAATAGAAAAAGCTTTTATTGTGTCGCTTAAGTTATAGATAAATTCCCGAACCCAAGAATTAATAAGAACAAGTTCTTCATTACCTAGAATAGAATAACCACTTAGAATAGCGAAACTTATTAGATTTGTCGAAAAGTGTAAAATGGTATGGATATGACCCTCATTGTACATCTTGACCAATTGTATCGTTTCTTTGTGTATTCCTATACGAAACTTTTGTATATGTGTATCCGGGTACTCCTTTATCATTTCGTCCAAAAGGAAGAGTTCTTCTAATTCTATGAATTTTTCTAGAACGTTCTTTTCTTGAATCTCATTCAAAACAATTTCGGATTGCCCAGCATTCCACCAATTAGTAACCAAAGATTCCATACTTTTATTAAATGAGAGAGAAATCCACCAGGGCAAAAAGACTATAGATGTAAGATATAGAAGGGGGTTGAATGCTTTCTTTTTTGGCATTTTTAATCTTTGAATTGTTAATGAAACCACTTCATTCCTCGATTCTATCCAATCTGATATTTCCATGAAACATGAGTTCTATAACAAGGTATTGAATCCATAGACCTATTTCCCCCTTTTTAATTAATTGGTTAGTCCTTGGATCTGGAAACAATATTTTGTTTTATTATTTCTTCATTCGAAGCAATTGCACCCTTTCGATGAATGCCCGAACGAGCAAATGAATCTTTTTGGATTTAGGGGCAAAAGAACCCCTTAGATCTATTATTTCAAAAAACTTCGCTGGCTAGCCGTAGCCGGGGAATAGTTGAGGGAAATTTCGGAAAATATTGTATTGATAAGATGAAATCAAAAACGAGTAGCAAAAAAAAAGAGATAAATAGAATGATTGATTCTAGTTATAAACGATCCAATCTTTTGATCATCAAAAAGGAAAAGAAAGGATAAAAATAAACAAAACATCAATTGAAAAAAAAAATGAAATTACAAGATATGATCCATCTATATCTAACACTAACATATCAATTCAAAAATTATTGGACAAAAAAAAGATGAATTCTATAGTCTGAACTGTTCAGATAGATGAATCCATACTTAGTTAGTATACTTGTTACTAGTATGAAAAACTGGTTTTGGTGGACAAAAACCACTTTGTTTTCTGTTTTCTGGTTGTTCCATACGCGTCCGCTTTTGCTCGAACGAGCGCCCTGAAAAAACTTAAGTTGTTATATAACAACAAATATAATTCATGAGGTCCTTACTCAATGCTGCGAAAGCATTCATTCTTCAATTCATTTCAAAATACTTCAATTGGTACGCGCAAAAAATGGGCCAATTCCGCAGCCTTTTGTTCAATTTCTCGCGGAGTCAAATTCTCATCAGTACGAGTCAAGGGAACGGCACCCTGGCCTCTGATTTCCATATAAAGTACACGCCGAGGATAAATACCTTCCTTAACCTCTATTCTAATCGACTGGATATCTTTCATAAGGAATCGAAGGAATATGCGACGATTTCTTCCAGGGAATCCCCAACGAAAAATAGACACTATTCCTTTTTTTCTATCGAATCTATCATAACCACTACCTACATTCCACGAAATTGTGCACCACAAATAGGAGCTAATGAACAGACCCGCGATCCCGTAGAAAGACATCACGATCCCTTGTGGAAAAAAAAGGATTTGCTGAGAAGGAAATAAGGATATCAAATTCCTACCAAGGTAACTAGAAGTTCCAACCAATAAGAATCCCAGCGAACCTAAAAAAAGGAGACAAGCCCAACAGAAATTACTTGTTTTTCGAGACCCCGTTATAAGTTCTATCCATATACGTTCTGATCGCCAGTTCATACTAGATCCAGTTGTTTCATTTTATTGGAATTGAGAGAATAACCAAAATGAATTTGACTTTATTTTTTTGTTTTGTTCCCGAAGTAACTCTCATCAACTAGCACTATTATTATGATGTGAACCATTCGGAGTAATTCATCGAATCGGTTAGATATAAAAAAAGATCCCTTTATAGGATCCCACTATGGATATCTACATACATATAGATATTTTTACTTTACATTTCATACATCTGCCGACCCATAAATAAATAGATATCTGTATTATGATCCAAATACGAGTCTTGAAAAAAATGGATGAGATTGGGTCCCATCAAATCTAGACAATCTTGTTTTTTTGAACATAAAAAGATAGAGAAGCCATTGCAATTGCCGGAAATAATAGACCCACTAAAGGCACAAAAAAAGAGGGTAAGTTGAAAGTTGTCATAGAATGGATACCTCGATTTAATATAATATTTGTACCTGTTATAAAGATATCTTATGATAAGTATATCTATTATCAGTATATAATAAAATAATAGGTATAGGTACAAGAAATGAAGAACTAAATAAGTGTACCTATTCACCTTTATATTATCTATTTTTTTTGATTACTTATTACTATAAATAGAAACTAAATACTTGTTTTGTTCACCTCAAAGAAAAAAAGAACTGAATTAAACGATCTACTTGATTGAATTTTGATTCAAGGGAAAGAAACCGTGAAGCTGAAATAACTCACTCAGAATACCTTTTAAAGGATTACGTGGTACGATTGGGTCGAATAAGCCCTTATGGAATAAATACTCAGCTTCTTGTGAACCATCGGGTACTGTCTTATTCAATGTTTGTTCAATTACTCTTTTACCCGCAAATGCAATGTAGGCGTTAGGTTCGGCAATAATGATATCTCCTAACATACCAAAACTGGCAGTCACTCCACCGGTTGTAGGAGATGTAAGGATTGATACGTAGAATAACTTTTTATTTGATTGATAATTATATGAAGCTGAAGATATTTTAGCCATTTGCATCAAGCTCAAACTTCCTTCTTGCATGCGCGCTCCTCCGGAAGCACACACTATAATAAGAGGTAAAGATCTATTAGTAGCATATTCAATCAAACGGGTGATTTTCTCGCCTACTACGGATCCCATACTGCCCCCCATAAACTGAAAATCCATAATCCCAATTGCTATGGGAATACCCTTTAGTTGACCTATGCCTGTTTGAACCGCCTCGGTTAACCCTGTCTTTTTTTGATAAGAATCAATACGATCTTTATAAGGTTCCTCCTCCGAATGAAATTCAATCGGGTCCACGGAAACCATGTCCTCATCCATAGCATCCCAAGTGTCTGGATCAATCAAAAGTTCGATTCTTTCTGAACTACTCATTTTCAAATGATATCCACATTGTTCACAAATATTCAGTTTTAACCTAAAAAATTTTTTATAATTTAATCCATAACAATTTTCGCATTGAACCCACAAATGTCTGTATTTTTGACTTGTATCGAGATCATTAGAATTTCCTATCATATGGAAATCATTTCCATTTGCGCTAGTTTGTATACTG